TACTATTGGATTTGAACCAATGACTCCTGCCGTATGAAAGCAATACTCTAACCGCTGAGTTAAGTAGGTCATTTATCATCACAAAGATAAACAAATAGAAACCCCATCATATAGATTATAAATCGAATATGACTTCTAAGCAATATGAATCAAACAGATCAAAGAGCTGCGATGTTGGATCAGGAAATCCTCATCCTCATCTTGACAAAAAATTGGCTACATGCTAAACTATGTAGTACAAACACAAGGGCTATAGCTCAGTTGGTAGAGCACCTCGTTTACACGTGCGCCAATGTTTTTCAGGGGAGTTCATCATGCAATCAAAAGACTTGATTGACAAATCAATGTCTGACTCTATTACTTTGCGGAAACAAGAGAACAATAGCCTGACAATTAGTTCAGTCCAATTCGGGTGTCCATTTAGTCGTTAAATCGAACGCTTTATTGATTGGAGATATTGATAGGGTGAATAACCAGCCTATTCAATGCTAGGCATAATGAAGTATAAGGACCTCGAAAAAATCTCTTTTCGTCCTATGAACTTTAAGGTGTATGAAGTTTCATATTTGATTCTTTTAAAAGAGCGATAGAGACCCCATTTCATTTTAAAATAGATCTAGGCCAAAGGCAGACCTATGTCAATATAACCCTTCTTTGAAACACTTTGGTAGTGCTCCTGGATCAGAGTCCAAACAATGAATCCGAGCACACGGAACCATCTGCTTTCTGTCAAGAAAAAAAATGGTGGACTAGCTTATATTTATATCAGTTAATGAAAGAGCCCAATGCAAAAAAAATGCATGTTGGGTCTTTGGAACAGTTCGAATCAGTTTGATAAAAAGAAAAAAGTTTGAGCTGTTTTACCGAGAAGGTCTACGGTTCGAGTCCGTATAGCCCTACAATACATTTTATAGATGAAAAATGACATTTCCCCCCCGTAGTAGTTGTTATTTTTAACGGCCCGGGCAGTGCATCGAAAAAAATTATTCCCAAAAGCTTGCTCCCTGGGATCATTCTGAGCGAAGCATAAAACAGAAAAAAAAGCACATTTCAACGGACCCAATCGGCATTTTTCTAATTTTGGATAAACAAACCCATTTTCTACTTGCAGCCTCGTAGGCTAATGGCGTGTGAGTTTTTCTCTTTATTACGCCCACCCCAATAAATTCTTTAGAATCCCCCCTTTTTTTGTATGCAATCCTAGTCAATTTTTGGAATCAAAATCACGATCTGGGCGAGCAACCCAACTCAACCTCACTCCAGCCGAATAGTAAGTCATATTGATCTCGGAACGTACTACTCCATTTTTGATTGGTGGACAATCGAGATCTTATCTTGACAACGATCTTTAGTCAGGTTCGTCGGAAACGTTGTGAAATAGGCTTTTTTCTCGTCATATACCTGAATACCTTACGAACAAAACCGGTTGTTTTTCTTTACATATCTAATAAATCTAAATTACTTCGTCCGTATTCGAATAACAAAAAAATCAAGACCTTTTTTTTTGAAATTTCAAATGAAATCCTGAAATATAAATTTTCTTAGGTCCGACTATTCTCAAATTCTAAATCACTATGAAAAAAAGAGGGAAAAATAAGACAGTTTTCTTGATTCTATTTATTCATAAGAGATTCTTTGTCTAAAAAAATCGAAATAAAAAATAGACTCAAAATATCAATTGTCGAATTTCATTAGACAAAGAAGTGAAAGTGAGAACGTTTAATTTGTATATGTATTTTGTGTATAGATATAATAGAAGAGCAATATCTATTGTTTTTTGACTTATATTTTCGTTTTATTTAGATAAAAATATATCTAACTAGGTGTAATGAAAAACGGAAATAAGATTCCAGTCAATGAATCAGGATACATGTCTCGCGGTAAACAAACGAAACTGCGCGGTTCGATCAAAATGAATTGTTTTTTTGACTAAACAGTTATGCATGGCTTGACAATTCCAAGTCAAATTGGCCTAATTCGTTCTATTTTCCACATTCATAGGAGTGCATCTATGTTTCTGCTTTATGAATATGATTTTTTCTGGGCATTTCTAATAATATCAAGTGTTATTCCGATTTTGGCATTTCTACTTTCCGGCATTTTAGCTCCGATTCGAAAAGAACCGGAGAAACTTTCTACTTATGAATCGGGTATAGAACCAATTGGTGATGCTTGGTTACAATTTCGAATCCGTTATTATATGTTTGCTTTAGTTTTTGTTGTTTTTGATGTTGAAACGGTTTTTCTTTATCCATGGGCAATGAGTTTCGATGTATTGGGTGTATCCGTTTTTATCGAAGCTTTCATTTTCGTGCTTATCCTAATTGTTGGTTTAGTTTATGCATGGCGAAAAGGAGCATTGGAATGGTCTTAGTTTCTGAATATTCTAACAATAAAAAAAACAAAAAGATTGAAAGAGTTATGAATTCCCTTGAGTTTCCCCTACTTGATCGAATAACACCAAACTCAGTTATTTCAACTACATCAAATGATCTTTCAA